TTATTTGCTGAATAGACAGATTGATAGAAAAAATCATGACTATACTTAACAATAAAACACTCTGAAAAGCCCACATACGACGAAGACTCTTTGTTGCCGTCGGGAAAAGAAGAAGTCCTAGCCCTATTAACATAGGAACTGGAAGTGGAAGAAAAGGTATTATCCACGCATATTGATATGTCTGTTCCATAAAAAAAATTTTTATTCTTAATTAATTGTTTCCGATTCACCGGATCTTGCCTATTTCGAAAAAAGTTAATAAAAAATCAAGATATGCACTAACTTATTGAATCATTTTATATTAGTATTTATTCTGAGTCTTTTTAAAATCGTTCAAAAAAAAAAAAAAAAAAAAAAGAAGTTATAATTGGTCAACTTATATGCCCAAGTGACATATAAAAACGAATACTGATAATAGTAAAATAACAATAGAGCAAGGATCTAAATTTAAGCTAAAAAGAGTACTTTATCCTGATATGAATTATATGATTAACTAAGAGCATCGGTCTAATGAAAAAAAACCTTGATTTTAGTTAGTTTATTCCAACTCATTAACTAATTCATTATGGGATTGCTTTTCAATCAAAACAATTTATTAGTAAAGTTATTAGTAAAGTTTAGAAGATTATAGATCTAAAATGAACTTTTTTGATCGATAAAGAATAAAAAATGACTGAGATATTTTTTATGAAACCACGTATCCTTTAACAGATTTATTAATAGTCTCGTTCAAATTTTCAAATTGAAGGTTTATTGTTTTCTCAAGTTTGACTAAAAAAAGACTCAATTTTTCAGTCAAAAGTTTATAATCCTTTGAGGGATTTTATTCTATGTAAATAAAGTATAGAATGAGTAAAATAAGGGTCTTTTAGGTTCTTTATTGATTTTATTAAGTTTGATTTAGTAGATTATAAAGAGATAACTTTGAGAGATAAACAACGAGAACTAAAAGTTCCAAACCAAAATGTTTGGATTTACTAATAGCGTATGGAATCAAAATTTTGTTATTTTGAGTCATTTTTTATAAAATTTTCACCGATCTTTGACATATCTAAATCTAAATTTCTTTTTTATGAAAAGAATCTTATTTAGACAAAAAATAGATATAGATAATGAATAAGAAAAAAGAATTCGTTTTGAACAATAGATGTCTTTCACATCCAACTATAACAACGAGTAACTTTTAAATGGCAGTTCCAAAAAAACGTACTTCGATATCAAAAAAGCGTATTCGTAAAAATATTTGGAAAAGGAAAGGATATGGGGCGTCGTTAAAAGCTTTGTCATTAGGGAAATCTCTTTCTACCGGTAATTCAAAAAGTTTTTTTGTACGACAAACAAATAAGTCCTAAAATATAAGTCCTAAAATATCGGAATAATCAGAATGGATTTTACTAAAAAAAAAAAAAAAAAAAAAAAAGTCTCAGTAATTTGTTAATATCAAAGTTAATCTAAAATGAACAATTGGCAGTCCCTATTCTAATCAATATGAAATAGACCCTTCATTTTAGAAAAGAATTCTTCTGTTTTCGGAAAAAAGAAGAATCAAGAAAAAAATACAAAATTTTTTCTTTCTTTTTAGTATATTTTCACTCAAATTTTGGTGGTGGGGAGTCTTCTTTTCCCCATCGACCTTTACAATTACAAGAATGAAAAATTTTTCTGTTTTTCGGGAAGGCCAGATATAAGATTTTTAGTTCAAATTAATGACGTGTTGAAACTAATTCATTCCGTGTTAAAAATTTTTGAATAACTTTCTGACTTCTTAATTTATTTATTACTTAATTTATATTTATTTATTTCTTAATTTATTTATTATATGTTAATTTATTTACGATATGGATATGTAATGAGTTTTCTATATATCGATATCTCCAATTTTCAGTCCAATCAAAAAAAGAACTTAATTTGTGCACTATTTTGTACAAAAAATGTGTCAATTTGGAGTAATCTAAAATAGACATATTTTCAATTCATTGAAAATTTTTTTTTTTTCAATTTATGAAATTAGATAAACCATAAAGAATGACAAAAAAAGTCAATAAAATTAAATAAAATGAAACTAATGAACCTTCAAATTGACTTTTGAACTCATTTTTTTATCATTTACTAATTGAATCTTTACTAAAAAAACTGATTTGGTTGAATTGACTTGTTCAATCTCGATCTCGACGATTGAATATAAATAGGCTATTATGAGTTCGAGCAAGCCGCTATGGTGAAATCGGTAGACACGCTGCTCTTAGGAAGCAGTGCTAGAGCATCTCGGTTCGAGTCCGAGTGGCGGCATGCCATCTTCTAAAAGATATCCAATAGATCCTATAATAAAAAAAAATTCCCATTTCTTTTTCTTAATTAATATAGGGGATCCCCCCCGCCCTTTTTCATTTTTATGATATTTTCAACTTTAGAGCATCTATTAACTCATATTTCTTTTTCTATTGTTTCAATTGTAATTACACTTCATTTGATAACCTTATTGGGCAATGAAATAATAAAA